TTTCGATTCATTTGGCTCTCACGCTCAATTACTTAGGGTAAATTCTCATAGCTTTTTTATGAATGTAATGAGCCTATCCTCTTCATAGTCAAAAAAAAAAATGAAAAAAACGAATCTAATGCAAAACCAAAATACTTAGAGGACTCTTCTGACAAAATCAAAAATATGTAATTGTCAGCAAAGTTGTTTCTTTTTTTTTTTTCTTCAGTTCAAATCCAAAAATTATACATTATACATAAGGCATAGGTCGTCGATTCAGCATTGGATAAAAGGGGAAAATACCCGAGCGGTTCCAATTTTTTTTTATCGAGATGAGTGTTCTATATCGATAAAATATTCATTTTAAATTAAAACCACCTCTATATTAACATAGCGGTAGAAAGAGTACCGTGCTGCGTCTAGACTTCAAACGATTTGATTTAACCATCTTAACAGCCCCACATTATTGGTTGCTAGAGAATCAAAGTGGATTTGCCAATTAATCACGAAATGCTGCGGTTCTTACATATAATTTCTTAAGAAGTAATTCGCGAGATCATGCACCCCTCCTTCCTAGTTATAACAGAAGGGGGTACAGCTGATTGGATCCAGCCTATTCTTGAAATAAACAACTCACACACACTCCCTTTCCAAAAAAGATCAATACACCAATCACTACACTTAGATTTATTGGATTTGTTGCTAAAATATCGGTATTAAATCCGAAACTCCCGGCAGATGGCCAGTGGCCCAAAGAAACGAAAGAATCGGTTACATTTTTCATATAATCTCCTCTTATAGATAGACTAAAAAATCGACGAGAGTTCTTTTTCTATCACTTTGCTCCTCTTTTTGATTTATTCTTTTTTTTTTTTTTTTTGAAATCGAGTCAAAAAATCTTCGAGTTAAAGTATGAACTACCCCTTCATTTTAGCAACACCTCATAAAAATAAAAAGAGTTTCGCTTGGACTACGAACGGGAAGGATGAAAGCGAGTCGGCATACTAATTCCTCATCTGCGAATCAACCCTTCCCGTAGGTTATTTTCTCAACGAATAGGGAATTGTAGGAGTGAAATCGTGATCTAATTTGAAAAAGCAAACGACAAGTCCAAGGCAATAAAATAGGAAAATATGTATTTTTCCTATTTCTAAGATTAAACAAAAGGATTCGCAAATAAAAGTGCTAGTGCTACAACCAATCCATAAATCGTTAAAGCTTCCATAAAAGCTAAACTAAGCAATAGAGTACCTCGTATTTTTCCCTCTGCCTCGGGCTGTCTCGCGATACCCTCTACGGCTTGACCCGCAGCAGTCCCTTGACCAACTCCAGGTCCAATAGAAGCAAGCCCTACAGCCAATCCAGCAGCAATAACGGAAGCGGCAGAAATCAGTGGATTCATGATAAGTTCCTCATACCAACAAAAAGAAATGGTTAATGATACAATCAACCAATGAATTGGGCAGGACTTAATTATTCCATCGATAGGATTCATCCAGTGGAAATAACTAAGAACTTCGAATTTAAGTAAGAATATTATTGAATCATCAGAACTACTTCGATATCTCTTTTTTTGTTTCTATTTCTATCCACAGAGTTTTTGTGAATCCGTAGAACTTTATTTCGTGGTTTCCAACTGTTATTTCAATTCTTCCACCTTTTCTTGATTTCATCTCTTTTTTCAGCCAATTCACAGCCGCAACGATATGAAAGGACTTCTATTGGAACCCACACACAGTAGTAGGGCAAATGAAATATATCTTTAGTTCATATATATAACGCGGCAATATCTAATATCACATATACATGTCTTTCTTCCATAACGTAAACCATTAGATTCAATCGGATTCGACAATCAATCCACTTTTGTAGGAATCCCGTTTTTTGTAAATTTTTTTCTCCCTTCCGTTTTGTTTATCGGGGAATACAATCTAAATGGGGAAATAAAATGGATTAGTGCGAATTATTGCATAGAAATATTATTATTTTAAATTTGATTGATCTAAGTTCATGCAATTTATTATTTATTAATATTTTCTTTTGGTCCATTGTTGAATAAAATCAACTGTAAAGTAGAATCCCCCCTCCTGTTTTTTATTTAAAAACACGTCGTAAAATAGATCTTATTCAAATTATGATTTGAATAAGAATATTGGCTGACCAATATAATAGAAAGTGAATATTCGTCGAGGAAAGGTAGGATATTAAGTGGACGAAAAGGGAATTTTAGGAAAAAGATCTTTTAGATCTCTTTCCTTTTTTTTTTTTTTACAACTCTCTAATATCGTAATTTTTGAATTTTTTGTTCCTATTGCTTTCTATCGTATATAGAGTCTTGTATATTTCTATTCCTTAAGTAAATCATCTTGAGCCGTGCATACATTGCTTTGCGCTAAGCGAAAAAAAGACGATTTCAATGATGACCCTCCATGGATTCACCTATATAAGCCGCGGCTAAAGTTGCAAAAATAAGAGCTTGAATACCACTTGTAAATAATCCAAGGAACATGACGGGGATAGG